GAGCATGCTTACGCGAACCAATACGTCCATTTTTACGCGAACCCATTTTTGATATAGGTTTTGCCATATTTGATTATTTCATAAATATAAGTCTGAGATATATGGATATATCCATTTCATGTCAAAAAAGGATCCTTTACTATTTTCTAACTAGAATTAATATTCTATTTTTCTATATTCATTAATATTTAATATTTATAATTATAGAATATTAATATAGTTGTTTAATATAGTTGTAATAGAATATAGATTGTGTATAGATTATCCATTTTCTATTTTTTTTGGTTTACTATTTCTTTTAATATTATTAATATTAATAAGATTTTTTTTTTAATATAAATTTATTTGATTTGTGCATCCGATCCCTAAAAATAGAAAAACCTCCTTATGTGGAAATATTATCCCTGTCTTTGTTTATGTCTTGGATTGGAACAAATTACTATAATTCGCCCTCTCCTACGGATCAATCGACATTTTTCACAAATTTTACGAACAGAGGCCCCGATTTTCATATTTGTCATTCCTTAACTAAATCCCGAATCTATTTATTGGAAGAAAATAAGTTTTCCTTACATTTAATTCTACCTCCCCCAAAAAAAGAATGTTGAAGTTGAAAAATAGTCTAATTAAATTAAATGACTTATACTTTCATTTTTTATTTTCCGGTCATATAGATAGAAAATAAAAAGAAGAGTACGTCGAATCTTTTCGGAAACATAGCCTAGAATCATATTTTCATTATATAAAAGAATCTGGAACATACCCTTGGGAAGTGATTCAGTAATTTAATCCTCATGAATCCTTTTTCTTTTTTCTTTCTTTTATTCCTATTCCAGTTAAAACCTCTTCACGTATTCACTTATGAGGAGTGATATTAGAAACCTGTGATTTCTCTCTTTTTTTTTAACAAAAATGATGGATAGAAGTTTCTCATATAATTCGGATATCAGAAAGATTACCATATATAACATAAAACTTCTCCGCCGATTCTTTCTAATCGAGCCTCTCGATCTGTCATTATACCTCTAGAAGTAGAGAGAATTACAATCCCCATCCCTCCTAAAATTCTAGGGATTCGTTGATAATTAGAATATATTCGTAGACCGGGTGTACTGATCCGTTTTAAATTTAAAAAAGTTTTATATGATCCTTTCCTATTTCTTGTATACCGTAGGGTTAAAACTAAAAAATGTTTGTCGCTTTCCCTATGTTTTCTGACGTTTTCAACAAAACCCTCTCGTAGAAGTATTTTCACAATGTTTTCGGTGATGTTAGTAAATGGTATTTGAACCGTTCCTTTTCTATTCATATTAGCATTTCGTATAGAGGTTATTATGTCAGTGATGGTGTCCTTACTCATGATAAACGAAAATGATTGTTGTCCCTTACTTTCAATATAATCAACATGCTCCTTTTTCTTTTTTTTTTTCTATTTCTATCTATCTATTATTATTTATTTTATTTAGGTTATGAAATATTAATATGAAATATATATATATAATAATTACTACATTACTACAAAGGTATATGTGTCAGATAGAATCTATTAATTAATCTATTTCATTCACAAATAATATATCTATATAATCGTCTCGTCTTATAATACCTCGGGTGCTAATGAAACTATTTTAGTGAAATTTAACTGTCTCAATTCCCGGGCGATTGCGCAAAAAATTCGAGTTCCTTTTGGATTTCCTTCTTGATCAATGACAACCGCAGCATTATCATCATACTGTATTATTATACCGTTGCTACGTTTGAGTTCTTTACAAGTACGTACAATTACAGCTCTGATCACTTCTGATCTTTCTAAAGGCGTATTTGGTACTGCCTCCTTGATTACAGCAACAACAATGTCACCAATATAAGCATATCGTCGATTACTAGCTCCTATGATTCGAATACACATCAATTCGCGGGCTCCGCTGTTATCGGCTACATTCAAATGGGTTTGAGGTTGAATCATATCATTTTTTTTTCTTTCAGTCCAAAGATTGAAGTAAAAAAAATATTCTGTGTTCAAAAAAAAAAAAAGAAACCTACAATTGCATTTTTTTCATCCTAAAAGACCTCTTTCCTTGGGTTCTAATTATTATCCTGAAATAATGAATTGAGTTCGTATAGGCATTTTTGATGCTGCTATTGAAATAGCCTTTCTGGCTATATTCTCTGCGACCCCGCCCATTTCATAAAGTATTTTGCCGGGTTTAACGACAGCTACCCAATATTCGGGAGATCCCTTTCCCGAACCCATACGCGTTTCGGTGGGTCTTACTGTAACAGGTTTGTCTGGAAATATGCGTACCCATATTTGTCCACCCCGGCGGACATTTCGTGACATTGCCCGCCGCCCCGCTTCTATTTGTCTAGATGTGATCCAAGCGGGCTCAAGTGCCTGAAGAGCATATCTTCCGAAGCAAATATGATTACCTCGATAGGCTATTCCCTTCATTCTTCCTCTATGTTGTTTACGGAATCTGGTTCTTTTGGGGTTATAGTT